ATATCAGAATCTGATGAATCCGCCCAAGCAGGCTTACTAATGGGATGTCCTGAAAAGTTACAAAATTTCGCTTTAGCCAATGATCCAATCAAAGGAATAATTGGAACTATAGTATCAAACTTTTTAATAACAATATCTATAATAAATGACTTTTCTAACATTTGACTCCTTACTGCTGAAGGAGTTGGTCGTACACTTGAAAGATAACCCAGAAAATCGATAAAATGATTGGATAATTGGTTTATATGAATCCTATCCGGTTGAGACCAAAAGTAAAAATGACATTCCCATAAATTTACAAGGTAATATTTCCATTTCTTCATCAGAAGAGGGGTTCCTTTTGAAGACAAAATGGATTTTCCTTGAAATCTGAAATACTGTATGAAAGGATCCTTGAACAACCATAGGATAGTATGAAAATCATTACGAAAATCCACTAAAAAATGTTCTATTTTTCTATAAAAATGTGTTCGATCAAGAAAAGCTCTAGAAGACGTTGATCGTAAATGATAAGATTGTTTACGGAGAAAAACAAATATGGATTCCGATTCATATACATGAAAATTATATAGGAACAGGAAAAATCTTTGATTCTCTTTTGAAAAAAAGAGAATCATTTTCGTTTTTTGAGTAATAAGACTATTCCAATTATGATACTTGTAGAGAAAGAATCTCAATAAGTGCAAAAAGGGAGCATCTTGTATCCAAGAGCGAAGGGTTTGAACCAATAGTTCCAGATGGATAGGGTAGGGTATTAGTATATCTAATACATGATTTAAATGTAATAATTTATCCTCTAAAAAGGGAAATATGGAATGAATTGATCGTAAAGTAGTCATAGATTTGTCTATTTCTTTACTTTCTGGGGAAGATACTAATCGCAGTGAGAATGGAAGTTCCACAATGACTGCAACCCCCTCTGATATCATTTGAGAATCCAAATTTTTATTATGCCCGAAAAAAAAAATTGGATTAGAATCATTCGTAAAAATAATCAAATGCTTCTGTTGATACATTCGAGTAATTAAACGTTTAACAATTAAAAAACTATATTTTTTGTCATAACCTAAATTTTCCATAGGCTCATAAAGAATCGATTTATTTAACCCATGATCATGAGCAAGTGCATAAATGTATTCCTGAAAGAGAAGTGGGTATAGGAAGTCCCGTTCTCGCGATCTATCTATCTTTAAATAGCCTTGTAATTCCTCCATTTGAAATTCGATTTGAACCAAAACCGGGGATTTCTTGGGTCATCAAATGATACGATACATAGGTACGATACAGTCAAAACAAGGTATCAAGGTATCATAGTAAGAAAAGATACCTTGGAAATGATTAATCCATGGATTCTCTCTTTTTCCATCCGATTGGTTCTTGTTCGTTATAAGATACCGAAGATGTTTAGAAATCCTTTATTTTTGCAACCCGATCGCTCTTTTGACTTTAGAATTATATTTCTCAATATACTGTTTCTTTTACACATTCGTCCCCGCACAGGGATATAATTAATAGAATAGTTAGGATTCAAAAAAAAAGTGAAGAATCCACTTATTAAAGTGATTTCATAACCTTTGCCCGCCCCAGGGACTAATATATTTCTAACGTATAATTAGATCGGGTAATTGGTAATTATTCGAATTAAGAACCGAAGCTCGTTGCTCTTTTTGTTTCCCTATAATTGGAGCTTTTTGGCTCTATCCATTTATTCACTCGATCCAACCATAATTGATTTTTTGTACCGCTCTAAGAATTAAAACTCTAACAAACTAAACAAATATTTTGTACCGATCCCGTAAGGGTTAAGTACTCTATCTTAAAGTTATTTATTTATGATATGAGTTATTCATTTATACGACATGCTGTTTTTTCCATTCGTTCCCTCTCAGGATCAGTCGGGGTCTTACAAACTCTACCAACGGTATGGACGAATCCGTTCCTTCATCCAAATGTGTAAAAGATTTTAGCCGCACTTAAAAGCCGAGTACTCTACCGTTGAGTTAGCAACCCAAAAATAGAATTATGGTGTGTAGATACGACCGAAAAAAAAAAGAGAGATTGGATTGCACAACCCCATCAAAAACATTTTTTTATAGTCAATTATGAACATAAAAATGAACAGCTATAGCTATAATGAAAATCTGAAAAATTCCCGGATAAGATAAATGAAATATATCCCAGAGAATTTAAGGAACCTATCGCTTACATGAAGTAAAGTAAAAAAAAACTTATAGGGCGTGGATAAATAGATCTATTTATCCACGATCAATTATATTTTTTCAATACACTATTGTCAATATGAACGTTGAGAAAAAAAATAATATTTTTATTATAAAATAATAAGAACTTGTGTTGGATTGGCATTTCATAGATAACCTACCTAGAGAATAAAAAAAGTGTAGATGTCGAAAAGAAAAAAAGAATCAAGAAGAAAACCTCGGGTTTATTCAATATCCATAAAGATACCATAAGAAAGCTCGGCCCCTTTTTTTAGTGGAGT